ACGCAACGATGATTATTTTCTACAAATCATAAAGACATTGGAACATTATATTTTATTTTCGGAGCTTGATCAGGTATAGTAGGAACGGCTTTAAGACTGATTATTCGGGCTGAATTGGGTCAACCAGGTAGCCTTATTGGAGACGATCAAATTTACAATGTGGTTGTTACTGCTCACGCATTTGTGATAATTTTCTTTATAGTTATACCGATTATAATTGGAGGATTCGGAAACTGATTAGTCCCTCTAATATTAGGAGCTCCAGATATAGCTTTCCCTCGAATAAATAATATAAGATTCTGACTCCTCCCTCCCTCTTTAACTCTTTTACTTTCAAGAGGAATAGTAGAAAGAGGAGTAGGAACGGGATGAACCGTTTATCCTCCTCTTGCAGCCGGAATTGCTCATGCCGGAGCTTCAGTTGATATAGGAATCTTCTCTCTACATTTAGCAGGAGTATCCTCTATTTTAGGGGCCGTAAATTTTATAACAACAGTGATTAACATACGGGCATCTGGAATAACATTAGACCGAATACCTTTATTCGTGTGATCTGTATTTATTACTGCACTATTATTACTTTTATCACTACCAGTTCTAGCTGGAGCTATTACAATGTTACTAACAGATCGAAATCTTAATACATCTTTCTTCGACCCTGCTGGGGGTGGAGATCCCATTTTATATCAACATTTGTTTTGATTCTTCGGTCACCCAGAAGTTTACATTTTGATCTTACCAGCATTTGGTATAATTTCTCACATTATTAGCCAAGAATCAGGTAAAAAAGAAGCTTTCGGTACTTTAGGAATAATTTATGCTATATTAGCAATTGGTGTATTAGGTTTTGTGGTATGAGCCCACCACATGTTTACAGTCGGGATGGATGTAGACACTCGAGCTTACTTTACCTCAGCAACAATAATTATTGCTGTTCCAACAGGAATTAAAATCTTCAGCTGATTGGGTACCCTTCACGGTACTCAATTAAATTACAGTCCATCCTTATTATGAGCCCTGGGATTTGTATTCCTTTTTACAGTTGGTGGGTTAACTGGAGTTGTACTAGCTAATTCATCAATCGATATTATCCTACACGATACCTATTATGTTGTAGCCCATTTTCATTATGTATTATCAATAGGAGCTGTATTTGGAATCTTCGCTGGGATTGCTCATTGGTTTCCACTATTTACAGGCCTTACATTAAACCCCAGATGACTTAAAATGCATTTCCTGACTATATTTGTGGGGGTAAACATTACATTCTTCCCCCAGCATTTTTTAGGTCTAAGAGGTATGCCTCGTCGATACTCAGACTACCCAGATGCTTACACAGCTTGAAATGTTGTTTCTTCAATCGGATCTACAATTTCCCTAATTGCTGTTCTAGGGTTTGTAATTATTGTATGAGAAGCTTTATCAGCTAATCGACCGGTCATATTTTCTCTGTTCTTACCAACATCAATTGAATGACAACATAACCTTCCACCAGCAGACCACAGTTATATAGAAATCCCACTAATTACTAACTTCTAAAATGGCAGACAGATGCATAGGATTTAAGCTCCTATCAGGAAGGCTTTCTCCTTCTTTTAGAAATCAATGGCAACATGAGGTCAACTAGGTTTCCAAGACAGAGCTTCACCACTTATAGAACAATTAATCTTCTTCCACGATCATGCCATGGTAGTTTTAATCTTAATTACTACATTGGTAGGTTATATGATGTGTACTCTTTTTTTTAATTCTTTTACAAACCGATTCCTGCTTGATGGACAAACAATCGAAATTATTTGAACAATTCTTCCTGCCTTAATTTTAGTTTTTATTGCCTTACCATCCCTACGATTACTATATCTTTTAGATGAAGTTAATAACCCAAGCATTACACTTAAAGCAATCGGACATCAATGGTACTGGAGTTACGAGTACTCAGATTTCTTACAAGTAGAGTTTGACTCTTATATAATCCCTTCAAACGAGCTTTCATCAGATGGTTTCCGCTTACTAGACGTTGATAATCGTACAGTTTTACCAATAAACACTCAGATTCGAGTCTTAATTACCGCAGCTGACGTTATTCACTCTTGAACAATTCCTGCCCTAGGTGTAAAAGCTGACGCTATCCCGGGACGACTAAACCAAGTAGCCTTTTTAATAAATCGACCTGGATTATTTTACGGACAATGTTCAGAGATTTGTGGTGCAAACCACAGTTTTATGCCTATCGTTATTGAAAGAGTTTCAGTAAATTCATTCTTAAACTGGATTTCTTCTGCCAGAGAAGCTTCATTGGGTGACTGAAAGTAAGTATAGGTCTTTTAAACCTACTATAGTATCTTCACGCCTACTTCCAATGAAAGAAGAAAAATTAGTTAAACAAATAACATGAGTTTGTCAGGCTTAAATTATCATTATTGATGATATTTTTCAATCCCTCAAATAGCCCCGTTATTATGATTAAATTTATTTGTAATATTTTCACTTACATTTATATTATTCCTTATCTTAAACTACTTCATTAAAGTCCCATCAAAAATTGAAAAACCGTCACTACTCACAAAAAAAACAGAGATAAACTGAAAATGATAACTAACTTATTCTCCGTATTTGACCCCACGTCAAGAATTCTTTCTCTTCCTTTAAACTGACTATCTACTTTTTTAGGTATATTATTTTTACCTCTTCTATACTGGGCTATACCTTCACGTTGATCTCTTATGTGAAATAAGGTCTCAATCACTCTTCATAATGAATTCAAAACTTTACTTGGAACAACTCACCTAGGCTCTACAATTATATTTACCTCACTATTCAGACTTATTGTTTTTAATAATTTCTTAGGACTCTTGCCTTATATTTTTACAAGAACAAGCCATCTAGCTATAACCTTAGCATTAGCTCTACCTTTATGAATCGCCTTTATATTATTTGGTTGAATTAATTCCACTCAACATATATTTGCCCACTTAGTTCCTCAAGGAACGCCAAGTGCTCTTATACCATTTATAGTGTTAATTGAAACCATTAGAAATGTTATTCGACCTGGAACATTGGCGGTTCGACTTGCAGCCAACATAATTGCCGGCCATCTTCTTTTAACTTTACTAGGGAGAACAGGACCTTCTTTATCTTCTACACTAGTTATGCTTTTAGTTTTAGGTCAAATCTTATTATTAATTCTAGAAGCTGCTGTAGCAGTTATTCAATCATATGTATTTGCAGTTCTGAGAACCTTATATGCTAGAGAAGTAACTTAACTAATGACATCATCTCACGGACACCACGCATACCACTTAGTAGATATAAGACCTTGACCTCTTACAGGATCAATTAGTGCTATAATGCTAACAACAGGATTAGTAAAATGGTTTCACCAATTTAATCCAGATCTTCTTATTTTAGGAGTTACCGCAACTACTTTGACCATAATTCAGTGATGACGGGATATTACTCGAGAAGGAACTTATCAAGGGCTCCACACTAAAGCAGTCACTATCGGGTTACGATGAGGAATGATTTTATTTATTACCTCAGAAGTTTTATTTTTCTTTTCATTTTTTTGAGCGTTTTTTCACAGAAGACTTTCACCCAATGTAGAAGTTGGGAGCTGCTGACCTCCAGCAGGAATCCAACCTTTCAATCCTTTCCAAATTCCTCTCCTTAATACTGCTATTTTACTAGCTTCAGGAGCCACTGTAACATGAGCTCATCATGCGATTATAGAATCTAATCACACTCAAGCCATCCAAGGTCTTTCTCTTACAGTTGTGCTAGGTCTTTATTTTACTGCTCTTCAAGCCTTAGAATACTATGAAGCTCCCTTCACAATCGCAGACTCCGTTTACGGCTCTACCTTCTTTGTCGCTACAGGGTTCCACGGTCTTCACGTAATTATCGGAAGATCATTCTTATCTGTTTGTTTGTATCGACTTTACAAATGTCATTTTTCTTCACACCATCATTTCGGATTCGAAGCTGCAGCCTGATACTGACATTTTGTAGATGTAGTTTGACTCTTCCTTTACATTTCCATCTATTGATGAGGAGGTTGCCTATTTAATATAAAAAGTATATTTGGCTTCCAACCAGAAAGTCTAGGAATTCACCCTAGAACAGGCAATGATCATTTTATTACTCTGCACTTCTCTCACACTATTCATCAGAACTTTAGTTATAATTATCGCTTCTCTTCTAGCTAAAAAAACAATTATAGATCGAGAAAAGAACTCTCCATTTGAATGTGGATTTGACCCTAAAGGGTCTGCTCGCCTTCCTTTTTCACTTCGGTTTTTTTTAATCGCGGTAATCTTCTTAATTTTTGACGTGGAAATTACATTACTCTTACCACTAGCTTCAATTATTAGCTTCTCAAATTTATCGACTTGATCCTTTACCGGGGCTGCTTTTATCATCATTTTACTTTTAGGATTATACCACGAGTGAAATCAAGGAGCCTTAGAATGAGCTTATTGGAGTTATAGTCAATGATGATATTTGATTTGCATTCAAAAGGTGCTTCTTTAGAAGCTAACTTCAAAGTAAAAAGCGAATTATTGCATTCAGTTTCGGCCTGAACTTTGGTGTTAAATCACCTTTACTTATTGGTTAAAGCCAAAATAGAGGCATATCACTGTTAATGATAGAACTGGGAAACCATCCCTAACCAAGGGGGTAGGATGATCAAGAGGAAGCTGCTAACTTCTAGCTTAAGCGGTTAAAATCCGTTTATACCCCTGTTATTATAGTGTAACTAACACATTACATTTTCATTGTAAAACTAAAGGTTTTAATCCTTTTAAAAACAATGTACAAAAATAAGAATGTACCTACAAACATATATTGTTTCCCCTGCGGCTTCAACACAGTGCTCTATTATAAGCTATATAGGTAGATTATAATAAAAGATAAAATAATCAGCCAGAATAAGAATCTTAGTATATAAACTTTCATTCTGTTATCCTGTAAAACTTGAAGGCTTTTTGAACCATCCGTTATAACTTTATAAATCCCTTGTCCACCATAATACTCTGACCAACCCGCATCTCCAACTTTTTGATAATACTCACCTCCTTGTAGAAAACTTTTTCTTACCCCGTATGTTGAAAGAAAAGGCATAAATCATATGGACCCAGAAAACACAGTAACTCTGTAAGATTTTAAAGAATTTAACTCATAGTTCACAATATTTAAGTTTAATATATACCCAATAAATCCTCCCACTATTCTTACACTTAAAGCTAAAGTTTTAAAAACAAAACTCATACAAATTATATAAGGGTATGGGAAAATTAGTCAAGATAGCACTGCTCCTCCAAACACAGCCCCCACTCCTAGACTTATTATAGGGCCGGTTATAACTCCAGCTTCATCTCCAACTGAATATAAGTTTCCAAGATTAAAATCCCCCGACAATCTATAATACACAAGACGCATCGTATAACATACTGTTAACCCAGTCGCCAAAGCGTACAATATAAATGCAACTAGATTAATTGGAGATATAAATGCCACCTCTAAAATTATATCTTTAGAATAAAAACCAGCCAAAAATGGAGTTCCACACAAAGCTAAATTTGCCAAATTCATACACATTCCAGTTAAAGGTATATGATATACTAATCCTCCCATCATACGAATATCTTGATAGTCTTTCACTCTATGAATAACTGCACCTGCACACATAAACAATAAAGCTTTAAATAATGCATGAGCTAGTAAATGAAAAAAAGCTAAATCAGCATATCCTAAAGATAAAATTCTCATCATAACTCCCAACTGACTTAAAGTGGACAAGGCAATAATTTTTTTTAAATCATACTCAAAATTGGCTCCTAAACCTGCCATAAATATAGTTAATCTAGATAACAACAACAGCACCATTTGAGAGGTTATTCCTTCTAAAGCTGGTCTAAAACGAATCAATAAGTACACACCCGCAGTTACTAACGTTGAAGAATGAACTAAAGCAGAAACAGGAGTAGGAGCCGCCATAGCAGCAGGTAATCAAGCTGAAAAAGGAATCTGAGCACTTTTAGTTATTGCTGCTAATACTACTAGACTACACAGAATACCTTTCAACCCTACATCACGTATATTATCGACGTAAAATAAGAAATTTCAACCCCCTAAACTAAAGAATAAAGAAATAGCCAATAAAATAGCTACATCTCCAATACGATTGGACAAAGCTGTTAATATTCCAGCATTGGCCGACTTCTCGTTCTGGTAATAAATTACTAAGGCATAAGAAACCAATCCCAAACCATCTCAACCAAGTAAAATTCTAACTAAATTAGGGCTAATAATTAAAAACCCTATAGATATAACAAAAGCTAACACTAAATATATAAAACGATTTATATTTTTGTCCCCAGCCATGTACTCTCCACTGTAATACAATACCATCGAAGAAATGAATATAACAAACCCTAAAAATATAAAAGATATTCAATCCAAAATTAAAGTTATTACAATTGAAGAAGAATTTAATCTCACCAGTTCTCACTCAATAAAATAAGATTGCCCTATCTTTAAACAGTATAAAGCTTCTAACAAACAACCTATTGATCTTATAACTAAAAAAAATATTCTAGATTTATATATTGAAACCATTCATAACACGGTCTAAAATGAATTTTTTCATATTTTTGGCACCACAAACCAACGTTTTTATTAAACTATTTAAACTTATAAAATAAATATAACTCTTCTCCCCTTTAAAATTAATACATTTAAAGGTAATCAATGCAATATTAAAATTAAATACTCTCGGACTTTACCAGAACAACATGAAAACAATGCTCTATAATATTTTCCATGTTGTCTCAAAGAAAATATATATAAAGTATAAGCGGCTCTAAAAAAAGACAATAAAGCAATCACTAACATTCTAATATTTCTTCAAGAGACTACACTAATAATAAGACTAATTTCACCCAGAAGATTTAACGTAGGAGGGGCTGCTATATTCCCTGCTCTCAACAGAAACCATCACAATGCCATTCTAGGCATAAAATTCATTAATCCTTTTCTAATCAGTAATCTACGACTACCTACTCGCTCGTATACTATATTAGCCAGACAGAAAAGACCAGAAGAACATAACCCATGGCCAATTATTACTACTACAGCTCCATTCACACCTCATCAACCAAACACCACAAGACCGGCTAAAACCAAACCCATGTGAGCAACAGAAGAATAAGCAATCAACGCTTTAATATCTACTTGTCGTAAGCACATCAGACTTACAATAAACCCACCAACTAATCTAATTCTAACTCATACTCAAGATATAGACTTATTCGCTTCAGCAAACAATGGTAATACTCGAATCAACCCGTATCCACCTAACTTCAGTAAAACTCCAGCTAAAATCATAGATCCTGCCACAGGAGCCTCCACATGAGCCTTAGGAAGCCATAAATGTACTAAAAACATAGGTAACTTTACAATAAAAGCAAATACCGTTACCAAATATCATATAGAAGTAATAAATCCACATCCATCTACTCTATACACTAGGCCTAAAGTTAATCTTCCTCTTACCAAATATAATCTGATTAACGATAATAACAGAGGCAAAGAAGCAAACAAAGTGTAAAAAAGTATATAAACCCCTGCCTGCAATCGTTCAGGCTGATACCCTCACCCTAAAATAAGAATTAAAGTCGGAATCAAAGAACTCTCAAAGCTAATATAAAACAATAAATAGTCGGTAGAAGAAAATGTTAAAATCAAAAACAATAATAAAAAGATATTAACCAACAAAAATACAGAAGGATAATTATTATCTTTTAATACTTTAGATCTAGATCTAACGACAAGAGCCATAATTCAAAATCTAAGTAAAATTAGAATATATCCTAAAGAATCAATTCCAAAACATCATCTACTCAAATAAAAGTTAAAATCATGAAAACAAAAAATCGATAAAATAAAGCTCAAAATAAATAAAGAACACTGAACTGCTCATCATCTATTCACTAATGGGATCAATAGTACACAAGACAAAATAAACTTTAACATTGCAATACTCTAAATCTTCTAAAGCAATCATTTCCATGTGTTCGAACTACAGAAACTAGTAAAGCCAACCCTAAAGCTCCTTCACAAGCGGTTAGTGTCAAAAAGAATAACAGAAAATATCTTTCATGTCCAAGACTTGTTAAATGTAAACTTATAAATCAAAAAATTCTTAACATTATATATTCCAAACTTAATAATGTATTTAACAAATGTTTACGCTTAGAAACAAAAACCCACAATCCACAAATTACTCTAACTAAAGGTACAATATAATAAAATCCAAGAATTAACATTAGTTTTAATAGTTTAACTAAAACACCGGTCTTGTAAATCGGAATTGAAGATATATTCTTCTTAAAACATCAGAGAGAAGAGTTTCCTCTTATCGATAATTCCCAAAACTAACATTTTTTTTAAACTACTCTCTGTATTTCTCTAATCATCATTTTATCTCCACTTATTTTTTTATTTTCAGTCATATTTACACGACTCCTCCATCCTCTTGCTATAGGGCTAATACTACTACTTCAAACTATTATAATCTGTATTACTTCAGGACTTTCCATCAACTCTTTCTGATTTTCTTATATTTTATTCTTAATTTTTTTAGGGGGTATGTTAGTTTTATTTATATATGTAGCTTCATTAGCTTCAAATGAAACTTTTAACTTTTCATCCACAATGCTAGTATTTGTATTGCCAGCTTTTTTGGTTTCAACACTTTTAATATTAATGGACCCTTTATCTTTAAACATATCCATTTCAATTTCACAATCCTCGATAACCGCAGACTTATCCTCATCTACTCCCGCTTTATTAAGATCTATCTACAATAATACTACTATAAGCTTAACACTATTTATTGTACTTTATTTACTATTAACATTAATTGCTGTAGTTAAAATTACTAATACCTTTTTCGGTCCTCTTCGACTATCATCATAATGACAATACCAATTCGAAAATCCCACCCCTTATTCAAAATTGCTAACGGTGCTTTGGTTGACCTTCCTGCTCCTACCAATATTTCAACTTTATGAAACTTTGGTTCTCTATTAGGTTTATGTTTAATTGTTCAAATTGCTACCGGTCTTTTCTTAGCAATACACTATACAGCTCATGTCGACTTAGCATTTTCTAGAGTAGCTCATATCTGCCGAGATGTAAATTATGGATGATTACTTCGAACCTTACACGCCAATGGAGCCTCTTTTTTCTTTATTTGCTTGTATATACATACAGGCCGAGGTATTTATTACGGATCATTTTTATACATGCATGCCTGATCAGTAGGAGTAATTATTCTTCTCTTAGTAATGGCAACTGCTTTTTTAGGATATGTTTTACCTTGGGGTCAAATATCATTTTGAGGAGCCACAGTAATTACTAACTTGTTTTCGGCTATTCCATATATCGGGACAGATCTTGTTCAATGGATTTGAGGAGGGTTTGCAGTAGATAATGCCACACTTACCCGATTCTTCACGTTCCACTTTTTATTTCCATTTATTGTAGCAGCAGCCACACTCATTCACATTCTCTTCATTCATCAAACGGGATCCAACAATCCTCTAGGGATCGTAAGTAATATCGACAAGATCCCGTTTCACCCATACTTTACATTTAAAGATATTACCGGATTTGTAGTCATACTTACAGCTTTAATTCTTTTAACTCTATTGGACCCATACCTTTTAGGAGACCCTGATAACTTCATCCCAGCTAACCCTCTGGTTACGCCGGCCCACATTCAGCCGGAATGGTATTTCTTATTTGCCTATGCCATTTTACGATCGATTCCCAACAAACTAGGAGGAGTTATTGCACTTGTTATATCTATTCTAATTTTATTAATTTTACCTTTCACACATATTGCAAAATTCCGAAGTCTATCATTCTACCCTTTAAACCAAATTATATTCTGGTCCTTAGTGGCCATCGTTTTCTTATTAACCTGAATTGGAGCTCGACCAGTAGAAGATCCATACGTGCTTACAGGACAAATTTTGACCGTTATATATTTTTCATTCTACCTAATCAATCCATTAGTTCTCTTATGGTGAGATAAGCTGCTAGATTAGTTATTTGGCTGACAGGAAAGCTCGTGTTTTGAAAGCTCGTTATAGAGGTTCGAATCCTCTAATAACTTTATACTTAAAAAAGTACAATTAAAGTATATAAACAAAACATAAAGCTTTTACTCCTATAAAGAATAACAGATAGTTTAAAGCTACAGGTAAGAATCTTTTTCAAGCAAGATACATTAACTTATCATAACGAAATCGGGGTAATGTCCCCCGTACTCACACGAAAGCGAAAGCTACTATAACTAACTTAACATAGTATAACGGACTTAGCAAATTACCTCCCAAGAAAATCAAAGAAAACAGTATTCTTATAAACAAAATTCTAGCGTATTCAGCTATAAAAATAAGGGCGAACCCACCTCTTCTATACTCAGTATTAAATCCGGACACCAATTCAGACTCCCCTTCAGCAAAATCGAAAGGAGTTCGATTAGTTTCAGCTAAGCAAGATGCAAACCAAACCAAGGCCAAAGGGAAAGTAAACCACAGTAACCACACATCCCGTTGATATAAGTTAAATAAACCTAAATCGAACCCACCAATTAGAAATACAAAAGATAGTAAAATTAAAGCCAATCTAACTTCATACGAGATGGTTTGAGCTACCGCCCGAAGGCTTCCAAGTAGTGCATATTTGGAATTAGAGGCTCACCCAGCTCTTATAGTAGTGTAAACCCCTAAACTAGTACAACACAAGAAAAACAAGACTCTCATTCTAAAATTTATTAACCCTAACTCATACGGTATTACTAACCATACAATCAGGGACACAAACAGTCTAAATACCGGAGATATATAATACGGAAGAAAATTTGATATTACAGGAAGCGTCTGCTCTTTAGTAAACAACTTAATAGCATCTGCAAAGGGCTGTAACAACCCTATGAACCCCACTTTATTAGGACCTTTACGAATCTGAATATAACCTAAAATTTTACGCTCCAGTAACGTAACAAAAGCTACACCTACTAATACACAAATAATTAAAACTAAATAGTTCAATACTATTACCAAAGACATCATATATTACCTGTGGAGATCACAATCCACATTGTTGGATCCTAAGTCCAATGCATAACTCTGCCAAGGCAACCTATTAAAATTATTCTATTTTGAAAGAACTTTTCTAATCACCCAATCCTTTCGTACTAAGATGATTTTTAATATTTAAAAGATAGAAACCGACCTGGCTTACGCCGGTCTGAACTCAAATCATGTAAAGAATTAAAGGTCGAACAGACCCTCCCTCACAACTGCTACACCGTGGGGATACTTTAATTCAACATCGAGGTCGCAACCCTTCTTGTCGATATGAACTCTCAAAGAAGATTACGCTGTTATCCCTAAAGTAACTTAATCTTTTAATCTTTAATAAAGGATCAATTTTCTACCAAACAAATTTGTAATTAACTACAAAAGAACAGTTACTTAATTTTATTCTCGTCGCCCCAACGAAACAAATATTAACTAAGTTAAGTTAAACCAACAATTTATAACTTAATTAAATAATTGTAAAGCTTTATAGGGTCTTATCGTCCCTTTAATTTATTTAAGCCTTTTCACTTAAAAGTTAAATTCAAAAAATATAATTGAGACAGCTTACTTTTTGTCCAACCATTCATACAAGCCTTCAATTAAAAGACTAATGATTATGCTACCTTCGCACGGTCAAAATACCGCGGCCCTTCAACTTTATCAGTGGGCAGGCTAGACTCTATATAACAATCATACAGACATGTTTTTGATAAACAGGCAAAAGCAATATTTGCCGAGTTCCTTAACTACATCTACCACATTTTAACAATTTTTTTTTTATTCAATTATCTTATTTATACAATATACTTCTACTAATAAAACCAGTTTAACTTTGAGTTTTATATTAGCTCAAAATGTTGATTACTAACATTAAGTTTTTATAAAAATATTATTTTTTAATTATATTAGCTAGAACGCTTTAAAAATATTGCTGCTTTTAAGCCTAATTTAACATTATTTATTTATTTTGTACTATAATTTATTTATGATAGAATAAGAAGCTTTTCCCTCCTATTCTTATCTATTTTTTAACTTTAAAAATCAAGAAATAAACAAATTAAATTTTATTCACCAACAACCAGATATAAAGAATCGACTGACATTTCATCACTAAAATACTATTAAAAATTTCATTAAAACGAAAACTTTTATAATAAATTAACTCTTCTTTTTTCGGGATTTCTTTACATTTCAAGGTTATTTTAGTTTTCCCTAATACACAAGGTACACCTATTTAATATTACTTTTTATCAATTCATTTTTCAAAATATTTCATCTTTCCTTCACAGTACTTTTTACTATAGTCGCTTTAATTTTAATTCAATTCAACTTACTAAAACAAAGACTTTTATAAAAATAGTTTTAAAATAACCTTTTATTTACTTTAAACAATTCACAAACAAGATTCTTTTCAAGACACATTGAATTGCACAACGAACTTCTCAACGTAAGTGAGACGCTTAACTACTCAAGCTCTGTCTTGAATTTCTAGGTACACTTTCCAGTACACCTACTATGTTACGACTTATCTCGCTTTAATTAACGAGAGCGACGGGCGATGTGTACATAGCTTAGAGCTACAATCAAAAAGCCTTATTAAAACTTTCTTACTATTAAATCCACCTTTATAAAAAGAATTCCCTTTTTAATTCGTTTTAAACACTTATATTATTGTAACCCATTTCTACTTTACCATAAGCTGCACCTTGATCTAATATATTAAATGAATTTTATTTTAATAACTAGAACTTTTATTAAAGTTATCTAATAATGACGGTATACAAGCTGAATTTATACAAGGTAAAGTGAGATTTTTCGTGGATTATCGATTACAGAACAGGTTCCTCTAAATAGACTAAGCTACCGCCAAATCCTTTGAGTTTCAAGCCAATAACTGTTTAATACCCAGGTATTTTGACTTTAAATAAAGTGTAACAGGGTATCTAATCCTGGTTCATACCTTTATCTTAATAACTTCAACCTCATTTTAACCAGGATTATTCACTTGCACATTAAAAAATTGATTTCACCCTTTATTAATACAAATTTATAAACCAAGTTAAACGATTCCATTTAATTATTTTTAACCAATCTTCTTTCAATCTGCCCCTCAGTATAACCGCGGCTGCTGGCACAAATTTTAACCAGGCATATATTAGGATCACCAATTCCAACTTTTATTTATATATTAGCACCAAATACTGCGATTTTAATTATTATCAACTCCTCTATATAATTACTTTATAAATATTTAATTTTATAAATACTTTGACGTGTCTTAATCTTGCATGTACTATTAACCTAAAATCGAAAGGATAAGCCAGGATAAAACTTTTAATAAATAAATAAAAATAAAGTAAATTATATTATTAATAATTTAAAATTAATACTATTTTTAGAAATAATAAGACACGATCAGATAAACTGAAACACTATTTTCTTAAAAAAAAGAATTTTATTCCCTCCTCCTTTTCCCCTTTTTCAATAAAAAAAGAATCTAGATTTAAGTCTATAGAAAACTTAATATATACAAGTATTTTTTATTGGACTTTAAATATACTAGTTTTTGATTTTGTTTTTTTAATGTCTTAAATTTTGAAAAACTAAAAAAAGTAGTCAATTTTTTTTTAGAACGTCGGGTCATTATATACATTTCATTGTACTTTAAATTCTATTTAATTTTATAAATTAAATCTTTAATAATTTTTAATATAAGTTGTTCTTTATATATAAGACTAATTTTTTTAGTTTTAATAAGTTATATATTATAAAGTTTTAAGAAGATATTTTAAATAGATGTTTGTAAACCTTTAGACTATCTATATTAAATTTAAGTCGAACTTTTAAATTATTGTGTATTCAAGACTTTATATTTAAAAGATTTAGAAAAACGTAGTTAAAGAATGTTCTAGGATCAATATATAAATAGTGAAAATATTTATACAGCTTTTAGTTGTAGCTTATAATATTCTAATAAAGGACATTAATTTAATTTAAATAACGTTCTTTAATTAAATAATAATACCAATCTACTAAATAAAAATAGTGTTTCTAAGGGTGTAACTAATACGCTCTCTAATTATTAGTTACACACTTCATACGAAACACTATTTTTTTATTCAGTTAATTTAAATATTACATATTTATCATTAATTACCATATTAAGCTATATATTTATCATTAATTACCATATTAAGCTATTAAAATTAATCTTTAAATACAATCATTTAATGAAATATATTAAAAAAAAATATTTTTTTTATGCCTTTTCACTACAATCTAGTCAAATATTTTCTAAATTTTATGCTTTTGTAAATAATAGTAATAATTAAGGTTTATTAAAGTTTATTTGTTTATTAAAATGAAGTGCCTGAAAAAGGATTATCTTGATAGGATAAATTATGTAAGACTAGCCTTACCTTCATTTAGTCCCCTTTTTTTTACACCCAATGGAATTACACCATTCCTCCGAAGATCAAAACTTCATGTGCTCTTTACACCAGGGCATAAACATTATTATTGCTTATCTAAAAAGATAAGCTAAGTAAGCTCGTGGGCTCATACCCCATCTATGAGGGTCAACTCCCTCTCTTTTTAATTTTATTCTCTTCATCTCAAATTCTATTTATCTCTACCCTTCTTTTAGGAACCACATTATCTATCTCTTCAACTTCATGATTCGGAGCTTGAATTGGGCTTGAGCTTAATCTTTTATCATTTATCCCGTTAATTTCATCTAAAAACAATCAATATTCTTCAGAAGCAGCTTTAAAATACTTTTTAATCCAAGCTTTAGGGTCATCTATTATCATCATGTCAGCTTCTCTTATACTCTTCACTACAGAACCTACAAGCACCCTAATAACTATCGCCCTCCTTTTAAAAGCTGGGGCCGCTCCATTCCATTTTTGATTTCCCAGAGTTATAGAAGGCCTTCAATGACCACAAGCAATTGTATTAATAACGGTTCAAAAGATTGCTCCTCTTTCATTACTTTCTTACTTGGTTTCCACTTCAACACAGCCAATCTTCTTGAGAGCAATTATTTTGTCAGCCTTAATTGGAGCTGTGGGTGGAATCAACCAAACTCTCTTACGAAAAATTATAGCCTACTCTTCGATCAATCACATAGCTTGAATATTAACAGCAATTCTGATCAGAGAAACTAGATGACTCTTATATTTCGTATTCTACTCTTTTGTTGCTTCTTCAATCGCTCTTTTATTTAACTACCAAGACTCATTCCACATTTCTCACGTCTTTAATCATACTAGCTCTTCACCAAAGATCAAGGTTATCACATTTATATCCTTACTATCTTTGGGAGGTCTCCCTCCCTTCACAGGATTTATCCCCAAATGGTTTATTATCCAAGAAATAATTGCATCCAGCTTCTTTTTTACCTTATTCATCATGCTTATGTCAGCTCTTCTTACACTTTTTTATTATCTCCGAATTTCGATTTCAGCACTTATAGTATTAAGTCCCAAAACAAAGTGAAGAACAAAAGCCTTTAATCACTCGATTAGTACTTCACTTATAGTTTACATCAACTTTTTCGGCCTTTTAAGTCCAAGTTTGTTTACCTTAATTATCTAAAGCTTTAAGTTATCTTAAACTTGCAGCCTTCAAAGCTGCCAAAAGGAGTACAATCTCTTAAGCTTTAATTTTTCAAGCTCTGGCGTTTCACGCATCTTCAGAATTGCAGTCTGACATCTTATATTTCCACTACAAAGCTTTTTGGTAAAAGGATTTAAACTCCGTGTATAGATTTACAGTCTATCGCCTATGACCTCAGCCACATTACCATAATAATA